TGGAAATAATTTGCGTCCAATAGGATTTGAACCTATACCAAAGGTTTAGAAGACCTCTGTCCTATCCATTAGACAATGGACGCTTTTCATTCCGATTTTTTCGTATTTTGACTTTCCCCACCTCTTCACTGAAAAAAAAAAAAGAATCGGATTGTATGTGAGATAATTTTTGAAACTGTATATTAAATGATGCATTAAGTCTAGAATACTAGAATATTAGAATATATATAAATTTCAATTTCGAATAAAAGAATAGAAAGCGGGTAGCGGGAATCGAACCCGCATCGTTAGCTTGGAAGGCTAGGGGTTATAGTCGACGTCGATTCAGCATTTTGAACGTCTCTAATTCAAAACCGAACATGAAACTTTGATTTCATTCGGCTCCTTTATGGATATGGATGTGAACAAAATTACAAAAAAAATTCTACCCATAACATCTATGTCAACTTTTGTCTGACTACAGACAAAACGAATCGCTTTCTAGATGATCCCTCTAGAAGAGAGTAATTTTAACAATCTTTCTAGTTACTTCGTTCTCTATTTTTATTTGAGACGGTCCTGAGGAAAGGGATTTTGTTTCCACCGAGCTAAAACAACAGGTCGATGTCTCTAGTAAACCAGAGTCATCGTTTAATAGCTATTTTGATTCCATTTTTTTTTGTAAAGCAAAAATGGAAAATTTAGTTACGATTAGAAACCTACTTTTTATCTTCACCATGGATCCTTTACTCATACTTATTCAATTGGAAGTATTAATCCAATTCCAAAATTATGTTTCGTAATTTCATAATCCAATTTCTCACTTTCTAAGTGATCCTTGGATACAAATCACGAGAATGTATATTTTTTCTCGAATCCGTGATTGAGAGGTAAAGGATTTAATCCTTTTTTTTTTTTCAAATAAAGTTTTTGGTCGGAATACGAATCAAACCGAAAACAAGGACCCTTTAACTATCAAAGGGTTAAAAAACGAATCACACTTTTACCACTAAACTATACCCGCTACAATGCGATTATTGTATACAACTGGACCTTTTGTCGAACCGGCAAATGAGGTATAATAATATAATAAAGATAGGATCATCATAAAATTTTAAATTTCTAAAATTTAGAGTAGTGTTAGAGTATTGACCCCCTTTTTTTTTTCGTTTTCGCGGATGGAAGTAGTCCTTCTTCTTTTTTTGTTCGTCCTTAAAAATTTCCTATTTACTTTATATAATTTATATAATAATATAATACTAAATATAATAATAATATATAATATAATAATAATATATAATACTAAATAATACTAAATATAATAATACTAAATATAATAATAATATATAATATAATAATAATATATAATACTAAGCATTTTTGTTTTCAAATCAGATAAATGAAAAATCATAATTATTTTTCTATAATTAGTTGGAACAAAAAAAGGCCCGGCTAGGTACAGGTACTGACCAGGCCAGGCCGTGTCAATAAGAAGGGTCTTTCGAACAAAATAACCTTAAGTCGAAAGGGTCGTTTTTATATTTTTTATATTGTTGGCACTTTCGGGCCTTTTCCTTTATTTATCGAAAAGAAATTACTGATAAAAATTGTACATATCTAACATATCTATATAATATAGAAAGAAAGACTCCTTATTCTATGTGTAATCTAACCCAATTTTCAATTGGGAGAGATGGCTGAGTGGACTAAAGCGGCGGATTGCTAATCCGTTGTACGAGTTATTCGTACCGAGGGTTCGAATCCCTCTCTTTCCGCTTCCCTTGATGATTTTTTTTTTCAAATTTGGCAAATCCTTTGTTCTAAAAATCCTAAGAAAATATAAAAGAAAACCCCCTATTCTTCACGCCCAGGATTACGTCCAGGATCATTAGATAGGAATCCAAAGATGAAGAGAGAAACAAAAAATATCACTACTGTGTAAACGAAGAGTTTGAGAGTAAGCATTACGCAATCTCCAAGATAATAAAAAAAAAAAGAGAATAGATTCTCCATTTTTCTACCACATATCCTATTTGGATATCAAGAACCGAGTCTCTTTCTAGAAAAAATCATGAACTTTCTAAGAAAGTAGTAAGAAATTATTAAATTTAAATAATATTTAAATAATTTAGATTAAGGATCTTATCGAAAACTTACAGCAGCTTGCCAAACAAAAGCTAAGAGCAAAAAGAACAAGGGTATGACTGGCATAACATCTACGATTGGGTTCAAAAAAGCATAGGCCTCGGGTAATTTTCCGAAGAAAAAACTACTTGAATAAAAGGCAGAATTAAGACAGATACAGATCAAACTAAAGATATTAAGCATAACAGACATTTTGTTCTTGGAGATAATTGCATTTTGATTGAGTTATTGATATAAGGAAAAAAGGGGGAAATTTAGGGAGACAAAAAAATCCTTCTTTTCTTTTGAACTCACCCAATCAAAAATCCTCCACTTCTCAAAAGAGAATAGAGGAAATCATACTTTCATACAATATCTTAATTGAATTATATCTAATGATCAATAAATTCAGTTTAATTCTATATTTAAGAAAATCCTAGTAACAATCTAAATATCTATAGAATAAATTAGATTAGAGTTGACAAATAATGAATACCCATATACTACTTTAGTAGTATCCAATAGAAATCTAAATGGGGCGTGGCCAAGTGGTAAGGCAACGGGTTTTGGTCCCGCCATTCGGAGGTTCGAATCCTTCCGTCCCAGAGCATATTCATTATGTTGGAATAGAATAAAGATTTTGGTGAATGGGTAAAGTCTAATGTTAGCTGGAATTTCTTTCTTGTTTCTTATTTTTATCTTTTATGCATGAATCATATCTTTTTTACACAAACTGAATTGAATCGAGTTCAAATGCACGCGGATGTAATTGACTCTATTTCTGATCCGGGTAAATTGGGAACAGAGTTTGAATTCAAAAAAGGGGATCTTTTCATCCTATGCCCAATTTCTGGAAGTTAGTTATTTAGAAAAACATTCCGTCCCATATTGATTTTCTATTTTATCAATATTTGCATTTTTAAGGATCCTATCCATTATTCCCCATCCCGTAAACTAACTTTTTTTTTATGAATTTTTATATAGATTCTTAATTCTAACTATTTTTGTACTAATGAAATTCATTCAAAGTCAATAGAATTAATTCTTAATTCTCCCAAGGGCTTAGACTAAAATAAAAATAGGAGCAACTAAATTTGGACTTGTTTGGGTTTGTACCTAGCCAATCTGCATCCCAGATCATAATTCCCATTTTTATTTCTCTTATGTCCCATTAGCCCCGTAGTACGCGGGGGGCGAATACATTAACCGAAGGTATTAAAATTTATGTGTCTATCTGAATTGCATTAACAAAAATCAAATTATATATGTAATTATATATCGCTCGATGTATTTTCTTTGAATCTCGCTTTTTAAGTATTTCGTGTTTGGCCCTAATAACTAATAAATAATTGTAAATTTATGTAACAGTTAAGAGGGGAGCGTTTTCTATCTTTTATTATCTTTTATTCACTTTACTATTCTATTATGTATGGAAAGATTCGATTAACGAAATCTTGCTGAACTACACAGCTTAAACAAAATACATAAAAAAATGAGGAAATGTTTAATATTTAACGTATATGTATCCTTCTATTCTATTCTTGTGAAAAAGGGTTTTGATCCCCTCGATTTGAAATTTGGAAATTGAAATATTTAACCCTAATCTATTTCGATTTAGAGTTAATCTACTATTAATATTAAATTGAAATTCTTTTTAATTTAGAGGACTTGCTAAAACTTCTTCAGAAACCTCTTTACCGATTTATAGCTATATTCTTTACCGATCTATAGCTATATCTATATATAGAATCTCTATTCTATATTCTAGAAGAAAGGGTATAGATTATGATGTCTACGAACCAATGACTATTCATGATTCCATAATTGAATCAATTCCATACTGGTTCCAAATTAGAGAAATGTTATGGTAAAACTTCGTTTGAAACGATGTGGTAGAAAGCAACGTGCGACTTGAAGGACATGATCCATTGTGGATTTTTTCTTATATCCACCATTTTTGATTTCTATAGGAATGAAGGTGCTCTTGGCTTCGACATCCGTTGGGAACCTAAATAGTCCACGATGGAGCTCGAGTAGAAAGTATTAATTTATTTCTCAGGATAAGAATCTAGGGTTAATGCAAATCAATAAATTGGAGCAACTTCGTGAATATATCTTCGATATAGAAATCGAAGGGATCCCATTCGAGCAAGTTTTCAATTCAAAAGGGAAATTTGTTGGAATTAATCAAACCACTTCGATCCAAAGTGTATCGCGCGGGAATCAATTGTCCGGAGGATTCTTTGATAGAAGGAAATCCCCAAAAGGGGTATGTTGCTGCCATTTTGAAAGGATTAAGAAGCACCGAAGTAATGCCTAAACCCAATGATTTAAAACAAAGATAAAGGATCCCAGAACAAGGAAACACCGTTTTAATCGTCTCACTAACTGGGCCAGACTTAAGGATCCAAATAGATTTTAACCGAGACAAACAAAAAGCAAAAAGGGGGGTAAAGACCACTCAATAAATGAAAGATTCTCTTTTGAATTATTTGAGAGTTATCTAACTTGAGTTATGAGTACGAATGGTTTCTTTTTCATTTTTAGGAAAGAAGAAGAAAAAAAGACTTAAACCCTAGTCTAATTGATTTGATGATTTTATAGAACCTTTTGTCATTTATGTAATTTATTCGAATCCATCCCATAGATAAAACTTCAAATCCAATTCTTTTTTCTCGAGCCGTACGAGGAGAAAACTTCCTATACGTTTCTAGGGGGGGTGTATTGTTTATTACATCTATCTCAATGAGTCGTCTATCGAATCGTTGCAATTGATGTTCGATCTCGAAGAGAAGGAAAAGATCTTCAGAAAGTAGGTTTTTATGATCCGATAAAGAATCAAACTTATTTAAATGTTCCCGCTATTCTCTATTTCCTTGAAAGGGGGGCTCAACCTA